AAGTCTAAAGGTTATCCTATTGACGATATCGATTTTGATGATAGTGACGATATCGATTTTGATGATAGTGACAATATCGATATTGATGATAGTGACGATATTGATGATGACCTTGATATGGAGCTGCTAACTATGACGAATGTGCTAACTATTATGGATATGACGCCAAAAATAGACCGATTTGATATCACCCTTCAATTCGAATTAGCAAAAGCAATGTCTCCTTGCATAATATGGATTCCAAACATTCATGATCTGTATGTGAATGAGTCGAATTACTTATCCCTCGGTCTATTAGAGAACTATCTCTCCAGGGATTGTGAAAGATGTTCCACTAGAAATATTCTTGTTATTGCTTCGACTCATATTCCCCAAAAAGTGGATCCCGCTCTAATAGCTCCGAATAAATTAAATACATGTATTAAGATACGAAGGCTTCTTATTCCACAACAACGAAAGCACTTTTTCATTCTTTCCTATACTAGAGGATTTCACTTGGAAAAGAAAATGTTCCATACTAACGGATTCGGGTCCATAACCATGGGTTTCAATGCACGAGATCTTGTAGCACTTATCAATGAGGTCCTATCAATTAGTATTACACAGAAGAAATCAATTATAGAAACTAATACAATTAGATCAGCTCTTCATAGACAAACTTGGGATTTGCGATCCCAGGTAAGATCGGTTCAGGATCATGAGATCCTTTTCTATCAGATAGGAAGGACTGTTGCACAAAATGTACTTCTAAGTAATTGCCCCATAGATCCTATATCTATCTATATGAAGAAGAAATCATGTAAGGAAGGGGATTCTTATTTGTACAAATGGTACTTCGAACTTGGAACGAGCATGAAGAAATTAACGATACTTCTTTATCTTTTGAGTTGTTCTGCCGGATCGGTCGCTCAAGATCTTTGGTCTTCATCCGGACCCAATGAAAAAAATTGGATCACTTCTTATGGCTTCGTTGAGAATGATTCTGATCTAGTTCATGGCCTATTAGAAGTAGAAGGCGCTTTGGCGGGATCCTCACGGACAGAAAAAGATTGCAGCCAGTTTGATAATAATCGAGTGACACTACTTCTTCGGTCCGAACCAAGGAATCAGTTAGATATGATGCAAAATGGATCTTGTTCTATCGTTGATCAGAGATTTCTATATGAAAAATACGAATCGGAGTTTGAAGAAGGGGAAGGAGCCTTCGACTCACAACAGATGGAGGAGGATTTATTCAATCACATAGTTTGGGCTCCTCGAATATGGCGCCCTTATGGCAATATATTTGATTGTATCGAAAGGCCCACTGAATTGGGATTTCCTTATTGGGCCGGGTCATTTCGGGGCAAGCGGATCATTTATCATAAAGAGGATGAGCTTCAAGAGAATGATTCAGAGTTCTTGCAGAGTGGAACCATGCAGTACCAGACACGAGATAGATTTTCCAAAGAACAAGGCTTTTTTCGAATAAGCCAATTCATTTGGGATCCTGCGGATCCATTCTTTTTCCTATTCAAAGATCAGTCCTTTGTCTCTGTGTTTTCCCGTCGAGAATTCTTTGCAGATGAAGAGATGGGGCTTATTACTTCCCAAACAAATCCTCCTACATCTATGTATAAACGCTGGTTCATCAAGAATACGCAAGAAAAGCACTTCGAATTGTTGATTCATCGCCACAGATGGCTTAGAACCAATAGTTCATTATCTAATGGATCTTTCCATTCTAATACTCTATCTGAGAGTTATCAGTATTTATCAAATCTGTTCCTATCTAACGGAACGTTATTGGATCAAATGACAAAGACATTGTTGAGAAAGAGATGGCTTTTCCCAGATGAAATGAAACATTTGATTCATGTAACAGGAGAAAGATTTCCCATTCCTTAGCCATAAAATAAAGATATGTGGCCATGAAAAAGGGATTAAGTGGAACAGAATTGGCCAGGTGGTAGAGTCGTGGAAATACTTGTTTATTCCATATTTTGGATCTTAGCTCCATGGAACAATATGTTACTGCAGAAAGATGGAAGAATTGAAATCTTAGATCAAAACACTATGTATGGATGATATGAACTGCCTAAACAAGAATTCTTGAACGGCGAAAGAGCCTATTTACTCATTACATCAAACAATTTCCATTAATGAAACCATGTCAATCCATCGGAAAATCAAAAATACGCATGTCCGATGAAATAGTTGTTGCTATCTGCTCCAATAATGAATCATTGGTTTAACTGAATAACTAAATAAAATAGTAGGTAGACCTTTTTCTTCGTCTCAGGTCGATGGATCTTCTCAATTGGAAGATCTCCTATATGGATAATACACATTCCAGTTGACCGAGCCTAATTCTAATTGTTTTGTTCTGAAGCAAAGATATCCACGGAGGCCGGTTCGTCCTATTCAGATATTCACGACCAAGAGGTACTGGATTCTCTTTGGGATAGGCCCTGAAATGAAAGGAGAAGGAAGGCTGGAATGCCAACAGACGTCTCGTCTG